AATGAATTGCCTGATAAAAGGGTTACCTTGATAGGGTAAATTATGTAATAATATTACATTCATTATATTTAATAGAATTAAACTATTTCTAAAAGCATCAAAAACTTTTGTGCATCATACACTAAAATATATCACTTATAAAAAGATAAGCTAATTAAGCTACTGGGTTCATACCCCATTTATAAAGGTTCTAATCCTTTTCTTTTTAATTTTTAATAATTCAGCAAAAATTATATTCTTTCTTATTTTAATAATAGGAACAATAATTACCGTATCCTCCAATTCGTGATTAGGTGCTTGAATAGGTTTAGAAATTAATTTATTATCTTTTATCCCCCTAATAAATAATAATAATTTAATGTCTACAGAAGCCTCTCTTAAGTACTTTCTTACCCAAGCTATAGCCTCAGCCGTACTGCTATTTGCTATTATAATAAGATACATAAATAACTTCCCATACTATCAAGAAAGTTCAATATATAGAAACATAATTATAACCTCTTCTCTCCTATTAAAAAGAGGAGCTGCTCCTTTTCATTTTTGATTTCCAAATGTCATAGAAGGACTATCTTGAATAAATGCTTTAACACTAATAACCTGGCAAAAAATTGCTCCGCTAATACTAATTTCATACATTACCCAAAATAATTTAATTTTAATAGTAATTATTATATCAACAATTATTGGATCTCTAGGAGGGTTAAATCAGACCTCTCTACGAAAGCTAATAGCATTTTCATCAATCAATCATCTAGGTTGAATATTAGCTGCAATACAAGCCAATGAATCTATATGATTAATTTACTTCATGTTTTATTCATTCTTATCATTTAGTTTAACATTTATATTCAATAATTTCCAAATGTATCATATTAACCAAATATTCAATTCTTTTTTCAACTCAAAAATTTTAAAATTTATGTTATTTCTAAATTTATTGTCCTTAGGAGGACTCCCACCATTTATCGGATTCTTACCAAAATGATTGGTTATTCAAATAATGGTAAGAAAAGGCCAATATATTTTAATAACTATCATAACAGTAATAACACTAATTACCCTATTTTTCTACTTACGTTTATGTTTTGCGGCCTTCATGTTAAATTACTATGAAAACAATTGAACTATGAATAGATTTATCAATAATTTTTCATTTAAGGCCATATTAACTATATCCTTCATCTCCACCTTCAGACTAATCACAGTTTCAATAATTTTCCTATTCTTATAAATTTTATAGTAAGGCTTTAAGTTAAATAAACTAATAGCCTTCAAAGCTATAAATATAAGTATAGTCTTTTAAGCCTTAATATTTAATACGCCTGTAGCCCCATAAATAACATGTAAGCCTTAGTAAGTTTTTACTCCTTTAGAATTGCAGTCTAATGTCATTATTGACTATAAAGCCTGATTAAAAAGAATAAATTCTTATGAATAGATTTACAGTCTATCGCCTAAACTTCAGCCATTTAATCGCGACAATGGTTGTTTTCAACAAATCACAAAGATATTGGAACATTATATTTTATTTTTGGGGCATGAGCAGGAATAGTAGGAACATCTCTTAGAATCTTAGTTCGAGCAGAATTAGGACACCCAGGAGCTTTAATTGGAGATGATCAAATCTATAATGTAATCGTAACCGCTCACGCATTTGTAATAATTTTCTTCATAGTAATGCCTATTATAATTGGAGGATTTGGTAATTGACTAGTCCCTCTAATATTAGGGGCCCCTGATATAGCATTCCCTCGAATAAATAATATAAGATTCTGACTATTACCCCCTTCACTTACATTACTTTTAGTGAGCAGTATAGTTGAAAACGGGGCTGGAACAGGTTGAACGGTTTATCCTCCCCTATCCTCAATTATTGCTCACGGAGGAGCATCAGTAGATCTAGCAATTTTCTCACTACATTTAGCAGGAATTTCTTCTATTTTAGGGGCAGTAAATTTTATTACTACAGTAATCAATATACGTTCTACAGGAATCACCTTCGACCGAATACCTTTATTTGTATGAGCAGTTGTATTAACAGCACTACTCCTTTTACTCTCATTACCAGTGCTAGCGGGAGCCATCACTATATTATTAACAGATCGAAACTTAAATACTTCATTTTTTGACCCAGCTGGAGGGGGAGACCCTATTTTATACCAACACTTATTTTGATTTTTTGGTCACCCTGAAGTTTACATTTTAATTTTACCAGGATTTGGAATAATTTCTCATATTATTAGTCAAGAATCAGGGAAAAAGGAAACATTCGGTTCTTTAGGGATAATCTATGCCATAATAGCAATTGGTCTACTAGGATTTATTGTATGAGCTCATCATATATTTACTGTAGGTATAGATGTAGACACACGAGCTTATTTCACTTCAGCCACTATAATTATTGCTGTACCAACAGGTATTAAAATTTTCAGTTGACTAGCCACCCTTCATGGTACACAACTAAACTACTCACCAGCCATACTGTGAACATTAGGATTCGTATTTCTATTTACAGTGGGAGGACTAACTGGAGTAGTATTAGCCAATTCTTCAGTAGATATTATCCTTCATGATACGTACTATGTAGTAGCTCACTTTCACTATGTATTATCTATAGGAGCAGTATTTGCCATTATAGCAGGATTCGTGCATTGATACCCGCTATTTACAGGATTAGTATTAAACCCTAAATGATTGAAAAGTCAATTTATTATCATATTTATTGGGGTAAATTTAACCTTCTTCCCCCAACATTTCTTAGGGTTAGCTGGAATACCTCGACGATATTCTGATTACCCAGACGCTTATACAACTTGAAATGTTGTATCTACAATCGGTTCATCAATTTCTTTACTGGGAATTTTATTCTTTTTATTTATTATCTGAGAAAGACTAATTGCCCAACGACAAGTCATTTATCCAATACAACTTAGTTCTTCAATCGAATGACTTCAAAATACTCCCCCAGCTGAACACAGTTATTCAGAACTACCTATCTTAACTAACTTCTAATATGGCAGATTAGTGCAATGGGTTTAAGCTCCATATATAAAGTATTTCACTTTTATTAGAAAACCTATGACAACATGAGCAGCACTTGGCCTTCAAGACAGAGCCTCTCCTCTTATAGAACAACTTACATTTTTTCATGATCATGCTTTAATAATCTTAGTAATAATTACAACTCTTGTAGGTTATTTAATAATTATATTATTTTTTAATTCCTACACAAATCGAAATTTACTTCATGGTCAAACTATTGAAATAATTTGAACAATTCTTCCAGCAATCGTATTATTATTCATTGCTTTACCATCCCTACGACTTCTTTACTTATTAGATGAAATCAATGAACCATCAGTAACCTTAAAGGCTATTGGACATCAATGATACTGAAGCTATGAATATTCAGATTTCATAAATGTAGAATTTGATTCATATATAGTTCCAACGAGTGAATTAAATACCGATGGATTCCGATTATTAGACGTAGATAACCGAGTAATTCTACCTATAAACTCACAAATTCGAATTTTAGTGACAGCCGCAGATGTAATCCACTCTTGAACAGTTCCTGCATTAGGAGTAAAGGTTGATGGAACCCCCGGCCGACTAAACCAAACAAATTTTTTAATAAACCGTCCAGGGCTATTCTATGGTCAATGTTCAGAAATTTGTGGGGCTAATCATAGATTTATGCCCATTGTAATCGAAAGCATTCCTGTTAACCACTTCATCAAATGAATTACTAACAATGCTAATTCATAAATAACATTAGATGACTGAAAGCAAGTACTGGTCTCTTAAACCATATTATAGTAAATTAGCACTTACTTCTAATGAAAAAATTAGTTAAATTAAATAACATTAGTATGTCAAACTAAAATTATTGAATCATTCAATATTTTTTAATTCCACAAATAGCCCCAATAGGTTGATTAAGCTTATTTATTATTTTTTCAATTATTTTTATCTTGTTTAGTATAATAAATTATTACTCAGTATTGCCACAAACACCTAAATCTCAAATTTCAAAGAAATTTTCGTCTTCACCACTTAACTGAAAATGATAACAAACTTATTTTCCGTATTCGACCCATCCTCAAGTATTTTAAATTTATCATTAAATTGAATAAGAACATTTTTAGGATTATTATTAATCCCTTCAGCTTATTGACTTATACCATCCCGATGGCATATCTTCTGAAATTCTATTCTTTTAACTTTACATAAAGAATTCAAAACATTACTAGGACCTTCAGGACATTCAGGGTCAACTTTTATCTTCGTTTCTTTATTTTCATTGATTTTATTCAATAATTTTATGGGATTATTCCCATATATTTTCACTAGAACTAGTCATTTAACATTAACCCTTACATTAGCTCTTCCCCTATGACTATGTTTTATATTATACGGATGAATTAATCATACCCAACATATATTTGCCCACTTAGTGCCTCAAGGAACTCCCGCGGTTTTAATACCATTTATAGTATGTATTGAAACTATTAGAAATATTATTCGACCAGGAACCTTAGCAGTACGATTAGCAGCTAATATAATTGCAGGACATTTATTATTAACCCTTCTAGGTAATACTGGGCCTTCCCTTTCTTACATAATTGTATCTCTTCTTTTAGTAGGTCAAATCGCCCTATTAGTTCTTGAATCAGCAGTAGCTATTATCCAATCATATGTATTCGCTGTTCTAAGTACTTTATATTCTAGTGAAGTAAACTAATGTCAACACACTCAAATCACCCATTTCATTTAGTAGATTATAGCCCATGACCTTTAACCGGAGCTATTGGAGCTATAACCTCTGTATCAGGATTAGTTAAATGATTTCATCAATATGATATTTCATTATTTATCTTAGGTAATATAATTACTATTATAACAGTATATCAATGGTGACGAGATGTATCACGAGAAGGAACATTTCAAGGACTACACACACTCCCAGTAACATTAGGTCTTCGATGAGGAATAATCTTATTCATTTTATCGGAAGTATTATTTTTTGTCTCATTTTTTTGAGCATTTTTCCACAGCAGCCTATCCCCAGCTATTGAACTAGGAGCTTCATGGCCACCAGCCGGAATTCAACCATTCAACCCATTCCAAATTCCTTTATTAAATACAGCTATTCTTCTATCTTCAGGAGTAACAGTAACTTGAGCCCACCATAGATTAATAGAAGGTAACCATTCTCAAGCTACACAAGGATTATTCTTTACAGTTTTATTAGGTATTTATTTCACCATTTTACAAGCATACGAATATATCGAAGCCCCTTTTACCATCGCAGATTCGGTATATGGCTCTACATTTTTTATAGCAACAGGATTTCACGGAATTCACGTATTAATTGGAACAACCTTTTTACTAGTGTGTTTAATTCGTCATTTAAACAATCATTTTTCAAAAACTCATCATTTTGGGTTCGAAGCAGCCGCATGATACTGACATTTCGTTGATATTGTTTGATTATTTCTTTATATCTCAATCTACTGATGAGGAGGTTAATTAATTATCTGTATAGTATATAAGTATATTTGACTTCCAATCATAAGGACTACTAATCAGTAGTACAGATAATTCTTTCAATCGTTATTATGAGTTCAATTTTAATAGTAATCACTAGAGTAGTAATAATATTAGCATCAATCCTATCAAAAAAAACCATAGTAGACCGAGAAAAATGTTCACCATTCGAATGTGGGTTTGACCCAAAATCTTCCTCACGTCTACCTTTTTCACTACGATTTTTTTTAATTACCATTATTTTTTTAATTTTTGATGTAGAAATCGCTTTAATTTTACCTATAATTTTAATTATCTCTATCTCAGATATTTTTATATGAACTATTACATCTATTATCTTCATTATTATTTTAATCATAGGTTTATATCACGAATGAAACCAAGGAATATTAAACTGATCAAACTAGGGTTGTAGTTAATTATAACATTTGATTTGCATTCAAAAAGTATTGATAATATCAATCTACCTTAGAATATGAAGCGATTTATTGCAATTAGTTTCGACCTAATCTTAGGCAACCAATGCCCTTATTCTGAGTAAAAGTTATGAATAGATTAAATTCTTTTTATTAATTGAAGCCAAAGAGAGGCTTATCACTGTTAATGATAGAATTGAGATTATCCTCCAATTAAGGAAGTATGACGATCAAGAAAAAGCTGCTAACTTTTATCTTTTAATGGTTAAATTCCATTTATACTTCTGTTTATATAGTTTAAAAAAAACATTACATTTTCATTGTAAAAAAAAAATTTTATTATTTTTATAAATTACTAAAATCTATTCACTATATCCAAGAATTATACAATTACCCTAACATCTTCAGTGTTATGCTCTATTTTAAGCTACTTGAATAAAATATTAAGAAAAAAAAGAATAAAAAAATAATTCATAAAACAAATAATAATAAATAAATTTTTAAATTATTATTATGTATCACAAAAACATACTGTGAATATCTAACTAATTCATTATATAGATTTTGTCCCCCTAAAAACTCAGATCATCCTTGATCAAAAGACTTATAAATTATCCCACCTAAAGACAACGGATAATTAATAACTCCATAAGTAGAAATATAAGGTATAAATCATATAGAACCAAAATAATAGCTACTCAAATAATTATTTAAAGATTTATTAAAATAAAACAAAGAAACATTTGAAATTAAATAACCCAATAACCCCCCTAAAATACAAACAAACAAAGTTAATAATTTTAACTGAAAAGGTAAACACACAATATAAGGAGTCGGAAAAATCAATCAATTTAAAATTCTACCCCCAATAATTCTCATAATTAACAAACCGCTTATTCCTCGAAGTATAACTCAACTCTCATCTCTTAATATATTTAAAGATCCACAATTTAATTCACCAGTTATAGAATAATAAACCAATCGAAAAGAATAACAAACAGTTAAACCAGTAGAAAAAAAGTATAAAAAAAAAGAAAATAAATTAATATAACTTAAACTAACAACTTCAAGAATTATATCCTTAGAATAAAACCCGGCTAAAAAAGGTATTCCACATAAAGCTAAATTAGCCACATTAAAACACCCAGAAGTTAAAGGCATATAAACACCTAACCCACCTATCAACCGAATGTCTTGAGAATTATTCATGTTATGAATAATAGCACCAGCACATATAAACAGCAAGGCCTTAAACAACGCATGTGTTAATAGGTGAAAAAAGGCTAATTTATAAAATCCTATAGATAAAATTCTTATTATTAACCCTAATTGACTTAAAGTCGATAAAGCAATAATTTTCTTTAAATCAAACTCAAAATTAGCACCTAATCCAGCCATAAATATAGTTAACCCAGATAATAATAACAGCAAATCACCTAATCATCTACCTCTCAATAAAATATTAAATCGAATTAATAAATAAACTCCAGCAGTCACCAAAGTAGACGAATGAACTAAAGCTGATACAGGAGTAGGAGCAGCTATAGCAGCAGGTAATCAAGATGAAAAGGGAATTTGAGCACTTTTAGTTATAGCGGCTAATACAATCAATACTCCAATAACCTCTATTTCAAAACTATTTTTCATACTTTCTAAATAAAAAATATAGTTTCAACTTCCATAATTTAATATTCAAGCAATAGCTAATAAAAAGGCCACATCACCAATTCGATTAGATAGCGCTGTTAATATGCCCGCATTATAAGATTTAACGCTCTGAAAATAAATAACTAAACAATACGAAACCAATCCTAATCCATCTCAACCCAATAAAATTCTAACTAAATTTGGGCTAATAATTAATAACATTATAGATAAAACAAACATGAGAACCAATATAATAAAACGATTAATATTTACATCTCCTGATATATATTCCTTTCTATAGTAAATAACTAAAGAAGCAATCAATAACACAAAAGATATAAATAACAAACTCATTCAATCAAATAAAAAGGTTATTACAATTCTGACAGAATTTAAACTAACAACTTCTCACTCCAAAAAAACAACAAAATCATTTAATAAAAAGAATAAACTAAAAAAAAAAAAATTAATTCTAATTATAATTAAAATTAAAAATCTAATTCTACAAATAGATAAATACTTCACGATCTAAAATGACTAACTCATATCATTGACACCACAAATCAATATTTTAAAATAAACTATTTAAATTAAAGTCAAAATAAACAAATATCTCTCTTTAAAATTAATAAATTCAAAGGAAATCAGTGCAAAAACAACAATAAATATTCACGAATTTTACCCCCTCTAAATGAATAAACCCCAGAAAATACCTTACCATGTTGACTATAAGCATATAAATAAAGCGTATAAGCAGCTCTAAAAAAAGACAACAAAGATAAAGAAACTATACTAACTCAAGACCAACTAATAATTCTATTTAATAAAGAAATCTCCCCTAACAAATTCAAAGAAGGGGGGGCTGCTATATTACATGCTCTCAATAAAAATCACCATAATGTTATAGAAGGCATAAAATTTAATAACCCCTTATTAATTAATAAACTTCGGCTCCCTAACCGTTCATATGTAATATTAGCCAAACAAAACAACCCAGAAGAACATAATCCATGAGCAATTATTAAACTATACGAACCACAAAGACCTCAATAAGTTAAAGTTATAAGTCCCCCTAAAACAATCCCTATATGAGCAACAGATGAATAGGCAATAAGAGCCTTTAAATCAGTTTGACGTAAACACACTAATCTAATTAAAACTCCCCCTACTAATCTAATTCTAACTCAAACATAATTATATTTAATTCCTCTAAACTGCAAAAAGGAAAATACTCGTAATAAACCGTAACCACCCAACTTCAGTATAATACCGGCTAAAATTATTGACCCTGAAACCGGAGCTTCTACATGAGCCTTGGGTAATCATAAATGAACTAAAAATATTGGTATCTTAACTAAAAAGGCTAAAATTAAACATAAATACAACAAATCATAATTAAACATATAGTTCCCCAATAAATAAAAATTTATAGTATTTATGTTATTATATAAATAAAAAATCCCAATCAATATTGGCAAAGAAACCAAAAGAGTGTAAAATAATAAATAAACCCCCGCCTGTAAACGCTCAGGTTGATACCCTCAACCTAAAATTAAAAACAAAGTAGGAATTAATCTACTTTCAAAAAATAAATAAAACATAAACAAATTCATTCTTCTAAAAGTCAATACCAAGAAAATCAACAAAACTAATACATTAAACAAAAATAAATTTTTATAGTTACTATACTTATTAACAGATTCTCTAGCTGTTAATATTAGCGTACAAATTCAAAATCTTAATAAAATCAACCCAAAAGAAATAACATCAATACCTAAAAAATAAGAAATATTAACAAAATAATTAGTACAATAATTAAATAGAATAAAAATAAACGTAATAATAAATAATAAATTTTGCACCATTCAAAATAGCCCATCCATAAAACAAATAGGAATAACAAAAAAAGTTATAAAAATTAATTTTAACATTGCAAAATATTAAATGATTGAAAATAATCATTCCCATGGGTACGAATTATAGAAACCAAAATAGAAAGGCCCAAAGCACCCTCACACACTCTAAAAGTTAAAAATATTATACTAAAAAATATATTATAATCTATTAAATTTAAAAAAATAAATAATAAAAAAAATAGATTAAGAACAATATACTCTAAACTTAAAAGTATTGATAATAAATGCTTACGATTAGAAACAAAAACAAAAATCCCTATTAAAAATAAAAAACAAGGCAATCCTCAGTATAAACTTATTATCATTAGTTTTAATAGTTTAACAAAAACATTGGTCTTGTAAACCAAAAATAAGATTAAGTCTTTTAAAACTTCAAGAGAAAAGAAACTACTTTATCATCAATCCCCAAAATTAATATTTTAATTAAACTATCTCCTGATATTATACAACTATTCCTTTATTCATCAACACTAATTTCAAGATTCATCTTTATTCAAATAAACCATCCATTAGCTATAGGTCTAATACTTTTAATCCAAACCCTGCAAATCTGTTTATTAACCGGCCTAATAGCAAAAACCTTTTGATTTTCTTATATTCTTTTCTTAATCTTCTTAGGAGGCATATTAGTTTTATTTATTTACGTAACATCTTTAGCATCAAATGAAATATTTTCTCTATCTATAAAATTAACTACAATATGTATTCTGGTTATAACAATCATAATAATAACTTCTATAGTTTTAGATAAATCATCCACAGCTTCCTTTATCCAAAATTTAGAAATAAAACCTCTATGTCAAACAAATATTATAATTTCTGAAAACAGCCTAAGATTAAATAAACTATATAATTTCCCCACAAATCTAATCACAATTTTACTAATAAATTACCTTTTAATTACACTAATTGCTGTAGTAAAAATCACTAAACTATTTTACGGACCACTTCGATCAATAAACTAATGAACAAACCTTTACGAACCCAACACCCCCTATTTAAAATCGCAAATAATGCTTTAGTAGATTTACCAGCTCCTGTAAACATTTCCGCTTGATGAAATTTTGGTTCATTACTAGGATTATGTTTAATCATTCAAATTATAACAGGATTATTCCTAGCTATACATTACACCGCAGACATCAATTTAGCTTTCAATAGTGTAAACCACATTTGTCGAGATGTAAACTACGGATGATTATTACGAACGCTTCATGCCAACGGTGCATCATTTTTCTTCATTTGTATTTACTTACATATTGGACGAGGAATATACTACGGATCATATTTATTCACTCCTACCTGATTAGTAGGAGTACTAATTTTATTCCTAGTAATAGCTACAGCATTCATAGGGTATGTATTACCCTGAGGACAAATATCCTTTTGAGGAGCAACAGTTATTACAAATCTATTATCAGCCATCCCATATTTAGGAATTGATTTAGTACAGTGAGTATGGGGAGGATTCGCTGTAGATAACGCAACCCTTACTCGATTCTTCACTTTCCATTTCATTTTACCCTTTATTGTATTAGCAATAACATTAATTCACCTCCTATTCCTCCACCAAACCGGATCAAATAACCCAATTGGACTAAATTCTAATATTGATAAAATTCCCTTTCACCCCTACTTCTCATTTAAGGATATTGTAGGATTCATTGTCATAATTATAGCTCTTATCCTCCTTACATTAATTAATCCGTATTTATTAGGAGACCCTGATAATTTCATTCCAGCGAACCCACTAGTAACACCAGTACACATTCAACCTGAATGATATTTCTTATTCGCGTATGCTATTTTACGTTCAATTCCAAATAAGTTAGGTGGGGTAATTGCACTAGTTCTATCAATTGCTATTTTAGCCATCTTACCCTTTTATCACTTAAGAAAATTCCGGGGAATTCAATTCTATCCCATCAATAAAATTTTATTTTGATCAATAGTAGTCACAGTAATTTTATTAACATGAATCGGAGCCCGACCTGTAGAAGAACCTTACGTTATAGTAGGACAAATTTTAACAATTATTTATTTTTTATATTATATCATTAACCCACTAATTAACAAATGATGAGATAATATAATCAACTAGTTAATGAGCTTGAACAAGCATATGTTTTGAAAACATAAGATAGAAATCAACCTTTCTATTAACTTTACTATTTTATATTAACCACATATAGTGTAACAACAGTAACTTAAATCCAACAATAAATAACAAAAAATTTAACGAAAAAGGTAAAAATCTTTTTCAAGATAAATATATTAATTTATCATAACGAAATCGGGGTAAAGTACCTCGAACCCAAATAAATATAAAAGAGATAAAAGTCAATTTAACATAAAAAATAATATTAAATAAATCACAACCTAAAAAAATTACACAAAATAACATTCTCATAAATAAAATTCTAGCATACTCAGCTATAAAGATTAAAGCAAATCCCCCTCTTCTATACTCAACATTAAACCCAGAAACTAATTCAGATTCCCCTTCAGCAAAATCAAATGGAGTTCGATTAGTTTCTGCCAAACAAATACAAAATCAAACTAAACTAACAGGAAATAAAATTACTAGAAATCAAATTCTTTTTTGATAATAAAAAAAATCCAAGACATTATAACTACCAATCAAAAAGACAAAAGATAACAACACTAAAGCTATGCTCACCTCATAGGAAATAGTTTGAGCAACAGCACGCAACCCTCCCAATAAAGCATAATTAGAATTAGATGATCAACCAGCCACCATAACAGTATACACCCCCAAACTAGTACAACATAAAAAAAACAATAAACCTAGATTAAAAGAAAATAACTTAACAAATAAAGGAATGCAAAGCCAAACAATCAGAGAAAGAAATAAAGAAAAAATAGGAGAAAAATAATAAGAAATATAATTTGATAAAAGAGGATAAGTTTGTTCCTTTGTAAATAACTTAATCGCATCACAAAAAGGTTGGGGGATTCCTATTAACCCAACCTTATTAGGACCCTTACGAATTTGAATATAGCCTAACACTTTACGCTCTAAAAGAGTTAAAAAGGCCACGCTAACTAAAACACAAATAACTAAAATTAAGCTTCCAATAATTGATAAAATAGATTCTATAAAAAACAAGTACTATTTGTAATATAAATTACATAAATAAATTCTAAATTTATTGCACTAATCTGCCAAAATAGTTATTTAAATTATTAACATTCTAATTTAAAAATATAATTATTCTAATACCTGGTCCTTTCGTACTAAGATATTATAACTTATTAAAGATAGAAACCAACCTGGCTTACGCCGGTCTGAACTCAGATCATGTAAGAATTTAAAAGTCGAACAGACTTAACATTTAAGCGGCTACACCTAAAATTATATCTTAATCCAACATCGAGGTCGCAAACTTTTTTATCGATATGAACTCTCCAAAAAAATTACGCTGTTATCCCTAAAGTAACTTAATCTTATAATCACTATTAATGGATCAATAACTCATAAATTAATGATTTTTAAAAATTAAAAGTTCATTAAATTTTAATATCACCCCAACAAAATATTTTACCATATAAAAATAAACTTAATCCAAAAAATTTAGATATTATAAAATATAAAGATTTATAGGGTCTTCTCGTCTTTTAACAAAATTTTAGCTTTTTGACTAAAATATAAAATTCTACTATAAATTTATATGAAACAGCTTATACCTCGTCCAACCGTTCATACCAGCCTTCAATTAAAAGACTAATGATTATGCTACCTTTGCACAGTTAGAATACTGCGGCCATTTAAAATTTCAGTGGGCAGGTCAGACTTTAAAAATAACTCAAAAAGACATGTTTTTGTTAAACAGGCGGGTAAAAAATTTGCCGAGTTCTTTATATAAACTTGTCAAATAAAAATATTTAAACATAAAAATATACTAATTCTATCATTATTGCTTTTTATATATTACTAATAAAAACATTTTTATAAATAAATTAAAATATAATAAATAATATAAAGAATAAATAATTTATAACAAACTTTATAATGATTGCTAATTCTAAGCATACATTTTAATATTAATATTATCAATTTTTAAAACTTTATCTTAAAGCTTATCCCTTAAGATATTCAAATTATTAAATTTTTAAATTAAACAAATAACCTAAAAATCAAAAACTTGTAAATTAAATTTATTTCTAAAAAAACTAGATACCTTCATAAACGAATAACATTTCATTTCTAATAATTTATTTAAAATAATTTTGACACATTAACTTTCATAAATCATTAACTCTTATAAAATCGAGATTAATAAATAATTATTAATTATTTGATAAACCCTGATACACAAGGTACAATAAATTAAATTTTCTTTTTATACAAAAATTTTTCAAATTATTTCAATAATCTTTCACAATACTAATTAACTATTATTATTATTATTTTTTCATTAAAAACTACTAAAACACCAATTTATATAATTATTTTTAATAATTCAATTATAAAAAAAAAAAAATTAATAAATAAATATTGTTCAATTTATATTGATTTGCACAAAAATCTTTTCAATGTAAATGAAATGCTTTACTTAATAAGCTTTAAATTGTCATTCTAGATACACCTTCCGGTACATCTACTATGTTACGACTTATCTTACCTTAATAGTAAGAGCGACGGGCGATGTGTGCATATTCTAGAGCTAAAATCAAATTTACAATCTTTAAAATTTTACTATCAAATCCACTTTCACTAAAATATTTCAAAATTAGATCCATTTAAATATATTTATTGTAACCCATCTCTACTTAAATATAAGCTACACCTTGATCTGATATAAATTCCTATTAAAATTATAGAAAATTATTATTCTAATAAAATATTCTGATAACGACGGTATATAAACTGAAAACAAACTCAAGTAAGGTTCATCGTGGATTATCAATTACAGGACAGGTTCCTCTGAATAGACTAAAATACCGCCAAATTTTTTAAGTTTCAAGAACATAACTACTACTACCTTAGCGTCTACAATTACATTTTAAATAATAGGGTATCTAATCCTAGTTTATACCTAAAATTTACAAGCTTCAAAAACTCTAAAATTAAAAATAATTAAATTTAAAATTTCACCTAATAAATTTAATTTTATTTTAAAATAACATTTTAACTCACACTGAACAAATTTTATTCGCATTATTTGTATAACCGCGGCTGCTGGCACAAATTTAGCCAATACTCTATGAAATTACTATTTCCAAGTTTCCTTGATTAATAAAACTATTTACTGAGACTATAATTAAAATTTACTTATTATTAAAATAAATAAAAATACTCGCAAAAACTTACATATAAAATAAATCAATAATAAAATTTAAAGCCAAAATAAAACTTTAATAATAATTAAAAACAGTAAATTAAAAATTGAAAAAATTAAATAAATACGACATAAATAACTAATATAAAGCAAACCCCTTATAAATTAAATTATCACAATAATAAAACCCATTAGTACTTCGGGATATCACAGATAATCACCCCCTAAGTAATTTATCTTTTTTCATTGTAAAAAATTAGATGAAAACAGCCTATTTCAAAAGAAATTGATTCGTTCAATCTTACTTATAAAAAATAATTTAATTAAATACATTTAATTTAAAAATAAAATATTTAATAAATAACAAAAAAAAATAAATTATTAATTGAAATAATAATTAAATAAAAATAACATAAAATAATTATATATAATAAAAAGAATTTAATCTATTCATAACTTTTACTCAAATTTTTTTTTTTTTTTTTTTTAATTATAATATTTATAAAATATAAAAATTTCAATTAAATATTCATTCTTTTATTTATTTTTTATATAATTTAAAAATTTAAAATTATTAGTTAAAGATAAATTAACGATATACCTGTTAAGATTAATATATATATATATGTATATAAATATTTAATTAATTAATATATGTCTATCAACTATATCAAAAATTTTCCTAAATTCAGAGATGTATAACAATTATATCAATTTATTAGTATATAATATAATCTATAGTACAACATTTATATAGATATGTGTTAGAGAAAAAAATTGTTATTCATCTAGCTGTATATTTATATGTTGTACTTTTACCTCTCGGAAATCTTTATATTGGAATTTTTTATTATCTTCATATTAAAATATCTATAAATATACGATAACTAATTTTATTTATTTAAATAATTAATAACGAAATCCATAAATTTTATCTAATTTACATAAAATAAACTATAGAAAAAAAAAAAAAAAAAAAAATTAGATGAAAACAGCCTATTTCAAAAGAAATAGGTCGATTTCATTG